TGGAAAAGGAGGAAGGCGCTATTTCAATATTCTTTGATTTCAAAGGAACATTATCAATCATCTAAAAAATGGAATACAAAAAAAAGAATAGAAAAAAGCCGGCTATCGGAATCGAACCGATGACCATCGCATTACAAATGCGATGCTCTAACCTCTGAGCTAAGCGGGCCCACATCACAGAAATCTTATATGCATAGTAATTGACTAAACTACTGGAATTGGAATCTTAGTTATTAACTAGTCAATATTATATTGAATATTCTAGAGCATAAGGATTAATATAGCGATCTAGAATTTCGATTTATCACAATTCTAATACTAATAATAGTGATTGTAAATATTGTTAATATTCTTTTATTTTCAATTATTTTCAATTTGAATTGAATGGTAAATATTATTTTTCATTTCTTTTTTTGGCATTGGAAATACTTTTTATTACAGTTCTATATTTGATTCTATATTATATATCTATATCTCTCTCATTCTATATTTAATTTATTTCAAATTCTAATTGTTTAATGGAATGGTTAGTTATAACTAATGAGACATTCCTCCGTTTTCAGGCGAAAGTTAAAAAACAAGAATCGATCGTTCAAGTATTCCAAATTGAATGGCAAAATGACAGGAAGCGAGACATATAGATCGGGTATATATCCATCTATATTGAATTGCGGATTCCGAAATGATAAAATCATTTTTGATTGGACAAAAAAAGGGTCTCCTATAGAAGATAGTTAAGAAAATCAAAGAGGAGAAAACACGTTTTCGAGATAGGAATCGGTATCTAATGAATTCAATGGTTCCAGTATAAATGAAAGAAAAAGAAAAAGGAATGACATCCCAACGGGATCCTAATCTCAAAACAAAAAGAAAGGGGGATATGGCGAAATTGGTAGACGCTACGGACTTAATTGGATTGAGCCTTGGTATGGAAACTTACTAGGTGATCACTTTCAAATTCAGAGAAACCCTGGAATTAACAAAAATGGGCAATCCTGAGCCAAATCCTGTTTTCTCAAAACAAACAAAGGTTCAGAAAAAAAGGATAGGTGCAGAGACTCAATGGAAGCTATTCTAACAAATGGAGTTAAATGCGTTGGTAGAGGACTCTTTACATCGAAACTTCAGAAAGAAAAAGAATGAAGTGCAGGAGAACCGTATATACATACGTATTGAATACTATATCAAATGATTAATGACGACCCGAATCCGTATTTTTTCTATAAAAAATAGAAGAATTGGTGTGAATCCATTCTACATTGAAGAAAGAATCGAATATTCATTGATCAAATCATTCACTCCATAGTCTGATAGATCTTTTGAAGAACTGATTAATCGGACGAGAATAAAGATAGAGTCCCGTTCTACATGTCAATACCGGCAACAATGAAATTTATAGTAAAAGGAAAATCCGTCGACTTTAAAAATCGTGAGGGTTCAAGTCCCTCTATCCCCAAAAAGACTATTTAACTCCCCAACTATTTATCCGACCCCCTTTCCTTAACGGTTCCAAATTCCTTATCTTTCTCATTCACTCTATTCTTTTAGAAATGGATTTTTTTTCTAAGAGTAAATGGTTTTCTCTTATCACAAGCCTTTTGATATCTATGATACACATAGAAATGAACATCTTTGAGCAAGGAATCCCTAGTTGAATGATTCCCGATCAATACAATATCATTACTCATACTGAAACTTACAAAATCATCTTTTTGAAGATCGAAGAAATTCCCCGGCTTTGAGAAAATTTGTTAATCGACTTATTTGACATAGACCCAGTTCTATGATAGAATCAAATAAAATAAGGATACCACCCAAAGGACTCGAAATCCTCATGTTAACGGTTCCAATTTCCAATCCAGATTGGTAGGATAGAGGACTGGAAATCCTCGTTCCAATCTAATCTGGGTTGGAAATCGCCGGGATAGCTCAGTTGGTAGAGCAGAGGACTGAAAATCCTCGTGTCACCGGTTCAAATCCGGTTCCTGGCACATGATTAATTTGTATGGGTCTCTCTTCCCTAGAATTAATTTCGAATTAATTGATATGAATCAACATACATATTCTTTTAGAGTCTAGATTAGAATAATAGCTTTATCCAGTTTGGCGAGATATACCCCATCTAGAACATAGATGGGTAGAGTTTCTTAGATAAAGTATCTAAAAGAATTGGATTCTATCTCCTCTTTTTTTCTCCTCTCGTTCAAATCAAACGAATTTGTTTGAATACGTAATATATATTCGAAAGGTAAAATTAGTTAATTGTTGAAAGGCTCAAAAGTCAAATCCGAATCTAGGGGGGTTGAAATAGACAAGATTCATCTCAGATCCAAAGAAATAGAATCCGATATTATCTCATTTCTTTGTCTTTTCTTTCATCTTCGATTTCTCCATTCATTCCTATATGCCTTTCTAGAACCCGTCTAAGTAATGTGCGCAGTACAAAGTTCATGATGCAGAACTCATTTGGTTCATCCTATTGGTGTGCCCCATCCGAAAG